AATAAAGTGGCTGAGTTGGAGGCGGTAGATTGTAAATCTAAACACAAGTGAGAACTTCTTTATTAATCCTATAGTTAATAATAATATTAAATTGCAAGTTTAAAGATGTGTGAAGATCACTAGGATTTAATAGAATTTAAAAGATTTGGACTTTTTTAAAAAACTTTGAAGGTTTTTAGTTTGAATAACTTAAAATTCTACAATAAAAGAGAGTAAATAGGAAGAAAAAGTCCTAAAAAGTTAAATAATGTTTTGATAATAACTGAAGGCGTAGAAAGAGTGAAAGATTTAAATTTTTTGTTAAATCTTATTTTGGGGCCAATAATAAGGATAAAGGGGATGATAATACGCAAGTAAAAGTAAAGTGTAATTAAGGCAGAAAAAAGGAGGAAAAAGATTGGTAAAAATAATTTTTGGTTTAATATAATTTGAATAAGTATCCATTTAGGAACAAATCCTGTAAAGGGGGGTAACCCTCTGAGAGAGAGGAAATTAAAAGAAATAAGAAGTGGAAAAAAAGAGCTGTTTTGATTAGACTTAATTAATCTAGGGAGTGTGTAGGTTTGTAATCTAAAAAATATACTTGTAATCGAGAGTAAAATAAGTCTATAAATTAAGAAGTAGAATAATCAGAAGGTATCTCTTATTGAAACGGCAATAAGTATCCAAGAGAGGTGATTAATGGATGAAAAAGCAATAATTTTGCGAAGAAGCATAAGATTTAAACCTCCGAGCGCTCCAATAACAGCGGAAGAAATAGCTGTTAAGATGGTCAGTTTGCTTAGTATTTCTGAGACTATAAGGTATGAAATTAGAGTCAAGGGGGCTACTTTTTGAATTGTAGAAAGTAAAAAAACTTGAGGTCACAAAATGCCTTCTATTACTTGTGGAAACCAAAAATGAAAAGGTGCTCTTCCTATTTTCAACAACAGAGAAAAGAGAATTAAGGATAGTCTAATTGATGTTAAAGAAATGAATAGAAATCTAGAAGAAATTAATAAGGCTGATCCTATCGCTTGGATTAAAAAGTACTTTAGTGCTGCTTCAGAAAAATATGAGTTTATTTTTAACGAAATTAGTGGGATAAAGGATATGAGATTGAGTTCAAGACCAACTCAAACTCCAAATCAGGAGGGTGAAGAAATTGAGATAACGGTTCCTATAATTAAAAAGAAGAAAAAAATAAAATAAGAAAAAGGAAATGTAATTAAAAAGAGAGAGGTTGGAACTTTCATTTACGGGGTATGAGCCCATTAGCTTAACTTTAGCTTATCTTTTTATAAGAGAAGAAAATATATACGTTGATGTAAAGTGCATAGAAAGTTTTGATCTTTAAAGAAATGGTGCGATTCCGTTACGTTTAATATAGGTAAAAGAAATTACATTATTAGCTGTATCAGTGCTACCCTTTTGACTCAGGCACTATATTAAAATTAAAGTGAGGTTGGGTGCTAGGAAAGATAAAAGACTTATTTATATAAAAACTGGTTTAGTAGACAAAAAAAGTAAAACAAACTAATATCTACTGGTATAAATGTTGTTAAGTAAATAACATAAATGTATATATATACTCATATTTATATATAAATAGTAAATAATAAAAGTTAATAAAATACAATAACAAGAAAAAAATAACCGCGAAGACTATGAAGTTATAAAAGAGGGAAAAGGGAACATTATATATTATATATACTTTTAATAATTTATAAAAATAACTCGATATAATTAGTTCTTAGGTTTTATATATATACATCATAATTATATTAGAAATTTAATTTAAAATATAGTTGAAAGATTAATCATATTTTTCCACTCTTTCTCCATGAGAGAGAAGGTTGGAGTGGAAAAATATAGATTATCTTTCATTCTTATTTGATCTTTTTTATATTCTTTGGTTTAGACATATTTTTTAATATTTTATATCCTTTTGCGTTTAGAATTCTTGCTGTTATTTTTGAGTTGGTTTATGCACTTTTTCTTTTGTTTGTATTATGTCTTTTTTGTAGCTTAATCTAGAGATATCTCACTTGTTTTATATATTTACTTTATTATAGCATTATTATAAGTTTAGAGTTTTATATATACAGGTATTTGTATATAATATGTACAAGTAATTATCTTAAAATAGTACAAGTTCTATTTATTAAAACACTATTATAAATAGTTATTAGATCATTATTCAATATTTGATTTTGGTTTTTCGTTTTATAAAATCTTTTAGATTGCATGAAAATTTTTGAGAGTGGGTAGTTAAATTATAAATTTTATATTTGTAAGTGTTTATTGGAGTTTAAGTCTATAATAAGTAAGTTCTCAGCATGGTTTATTATTAGAGTATATATGAAAATATGAATTAGAAAAGATTTTTAGGTCTAGTAAATTTTGTGCCAGCATCTGCGGTTATACTTAAAGGCCGAGTAAAACTTTTTGGTTTTAATTAGACGAATATTATATAAATTTTGAGGTATTATAGATAATAGAAGGTAAAATTAAATTGTTATTATATAAAAATTTAAAGTTTAAAGTCGAAGTTAAGAAAAATTAAAGTAAAAACTAGGATTAGATACCCTATTATTTAATTTTAAATTTATACGAACCTGGTTAGTAATAGTTATTTACTTAAAAACTAAAAAATTTGGCGGTAATTTAATCTTTCCAGAGGAACTTGTTTTTTAATCGATAAACCACGAAGTATCTTACTTATTTTATAAAACGTTAGTTTGTATACCGTCATTATCAGGTAACTTCAAGAGAATAAGTTACTTAAATTAAAGTTAAATAAAAAAATTAGATCATGGTGCAGCTTATAAATAAGTTAAAATGAGTTACAATAAATTGTTTTAAGACGGATTTATGATAGAATTATTGTAATGAAGGTGGATTTGGTTGTATTTAAAGTTTAAAAAGCTTGGAAGATAAAAGCTCTAAATTATGTACATATCGCCCGTCGCTTTCATTTATAAGTGAAATAAGTCGTAACATAGTAGGTGTACTGGAAAGTGCACCTAGAACTATCAAAGTATAGCTAAATTAGAATAGTATTTCACTTACGTTGAAAAGAATTATCGTGCAAATCGATTTGCTTTGATGAGATAAAAAGCTTGTTAGATTTGTTAGCTGTAATTAAAAAAGAAAAGAAAAATAATTTTTTAGGGGTAACCAGAAAGTAGTTTTTAACAAAGATCTTGAATTAACTAAAGTTTATAAGTACCGAAAGGGAAAGTTTAAAATTTGAATATTTTTTATAGCAGATCTAAAGGTTTGTATTTTGTGTATAAAAGAAAATCTATATAATTTAATTATTTTAAATTTCTCGAAATAAATGTAGCTAGCTTGAAATATAAGTTTTTGTAGTAAATAAATTTAAAATTTGAAGTTAAAGGTGAAATGTTAATCGAAATTTATTATATCTAGTTCTTTTAAAATGAATTTAATTCTATTTTTACAGGCTAAAAATGTAAAAATGAAATGTAGGAGGGATTAGCTTCTTATAAATTAAAGTAAGAAATAGTGAAATAAATATTTAATGTGTTGAATTAGGCTTAAGAGTGGCTATTTTAATAAAGTGTTTTAACTAAATTAAATTTATAAGGTTAAAAATTTATAAAAACTTTCGTTAATGTATAAAAGAATAATTGAAAACTGTAAAAATTTGGATATAATGATTTTATTAGTATGTTTTAATGTTTAAGTTAAATATGTATAATAAATGTTATTTTTTAATAAAAGAGAAATAATATAAAGGAATTCGGCAAGTAATTTCTTTGCCTGTTTATCAAAAACATGTCTGTTTGAAAATATAAAAAGTCTAGTCTGCCCACTGATAATTTTTAAAGGGCCGCGGTAATTTGACCGTGCAAAGGTAGCATAATCGTTAGTTCCTTAATTGGGATCTTGTATGAATGGCTGAACAAAAGAATGGCTGTCTCTATATTTTTTCTGAATTTGACTTTCAAGTGAAAAGGCTTGAATACTTTAAGAAGACGATAAGACCCTGTAAAGCTTAATGAGTTTAATTATTTAGTTAAATTAATGTAAGAATAAAAATTTTATAAGAAGAACTTATTTTGTTGGGGCGACAATGATAAAATGATTCTAACTGTAAGTGAAAAAGACAAAGTTTGATGAGTTAAATACGTAAATGATCCTTAAATTTAAGATTAAAAGTTTAAGTTACTTCAGGGATAACAGCGTTATTTTTTTTGAGAGTTCATATCGAAAGAAAAGTTTGCGACCTCGATGTTGAATTAAAATTTCTATATAATTGCAGAAGTTATAATAGAGGGTCTGTTCGACCTTTAAATTTTTACATGATTTGAGTTCAGACCGGCGTGAGCCAGGTTGGTTTCTATCTCTTAATAAAAAATAATTATCTTAGTACGAAAGGATTTGGTAATTAAAATTGTTTTGTTGGTTGGGCTACTGTTTTGGCAGATAATATGCGTTGGATTTAGGATCCTATAAAATAGATTAATTCTATAAGCAGTTGAGCGGGTAAAGATTACTTGTTCTGTGTCTTTAATTATTGTAGAGATTGTAAATTATTTAGTTTTGATTGTATGTGTTCTAGTTGGGGTGGCCTTTGTGACTCTTCTAGAGCGAAAAATTTTAGGTTACATCCAAATTCGTAAGGGTCCCAATAAAGTTGGTTATATAGGTATTTTACAGCCTTTTTCTGATGCTGTAAAGTTATTTACTAAGGAGCAAACAGTACCTATTATATCAAACTTTTTGGTTTATTACATGTGTCCAGTTTTTAGTTTATTTATTTCTTTATTGGCTTGAATTGTGTTGCCTTACGAAACAGGATTAATCAGTTTCGATTTAAGTATTTTATTCTTCTTGTGTTGTTTAAGTATAGGGGTCTATTCGACTATAGTTGCTGGATGATCTTCGAATTGTAAATACTCTCTTTTAGGAAGTTTGCGTGCGGTTGCTCAAACCATTTCATACGAAGTTAGGTTGGCTTTAATTTTGCTGTCTTTTATTGTGCTGGCTGGAGGGTATAGACTGGATTTATTTAATAAGTACCAAAATGATTTCTGATTTATTATTATTGGGCTTCCCCTTGGTATAGTCTGGTTTAGATCTTGTTTGGCTGAAACTAATCGTACTCCCTTTGATTTTGCAGAAGGAGAATCTGAGTTAGTTTCAGGATTTAATACTGAGTATGGAGCTGGGGGGTTCGCGTTGATTTTTATAGCGGAGTATGCTAGAATTTTATTTATAAGAGTTCTATTTGTAATCCTTTTTTTAGGTGGCAGCCTGTTCAGGGTTATGTTCTATTTAAAAAGTGTAATGATTGCTTTTGTCTTTGTTTGAGTTCGAGGAACTTTACCTCGGTTTCGTTACGATAAATTAATGTATTTAGCTTGAAAGAGGTATTTGCCTTTATCAATTAATTACTTAATTTTTTTTTTAGGGTTAAAAATGTTCTTCTTTAGTTTTATCTAAAAATTAATTTGGTACACGGGGTAATAAGTACAATTATTAAGAATATTTTCTTATTTTATGTTTTCAAAACATCTGTTTTGGTTTAAACTAAATAATCATTTTAGTATATTATCTCATCAGATTAATAGAAGGGGGTTAATAATGTAAAAAGAAAAATACAAGATTGTGAGGATTTGGCCTGTAATAATGTAAGGATCTTCTACTGGTCGGGCTCCGATTCATGTTAAGAGTATAACGATTACGACAAATGTTCAAAATAGAGTTTGATTAAGAGGATAAAATGCTAGTCTTTGGAACTTTGAGGTGTGGGTAAAGGGTAAGATTATTAAAATAGCAACAGAGGCTCCTAAGGCCATTACACCTCCTAGTTTATTTGGAATCGATCGTAAAATAGCGTAAGCAAATAAAAAATATCATTCAGGTTGAATGTGTGGGGGAGTTACTAATGGATTTGCTGGAATAAAATTATCGGGGTCACCTAAAAGGTAAGGGCTTAAGAGAGTCAAGAAAATAAGAGCTGTCAATATAACAATAAATCCTACAATATCTTTAAATGTAAAGTAAGGATGAAATGGGACTTTATCTACTTGCCTTGAGATACCTAGGGGGTTGTTAGCTCCTGCTTGGTGAAGAAATAAAATGTGGATTATAGAAAAAGCTGCTGCAATAAATGGTAAAATAAAGTGAAATGAGAAAAATCGGGTTAATGTGGCGTTATCGACGGAGAACCCCCCTCAAATTCATTGTACTAAGTCTGTGCCAATAAGAGGGATAGCCGAGAAGAGATTAGTAATAACGGTAGCTCCTCAAAAAGATATTTGCCCTCAAGGAAGAACGTAACCTAAAAAAGCTGTCGCTATAATCATAAATAAGATCACTACCCCTACTATTCAAGCGTGAAGATTCATATAGGATCTAAAATAGATCCCCCGGCCAATATGAATATAAAGGCAAATAAAAAAAAAAGAAGCTCCATTAGCGTGAAGAGTTCGTAAAAGTCATCCATAATTAACATCACGGCAAATGTGGACAACACTTGAGAAAGCGAGGTTAATGTGGGCGGTATAGTGTATAGCTAAAAATAAGCCTGAAAGGATTTGGACTACCAGACATAAACCGAGAAGAGAGCCAAAGTTTCAGAATGTAGAAATATTCCTCGGTAAAGGCATGTCTACTAAAGCATTATTCGCGATTTTAAATAAAGGATGGGATTTTCGTAAAGGTGTTGTCATTATTCTTGAGAGAGGCGCAGAGGACCCTTGAAAAGATTAATAATTTTAACTACAATAATTAATATTAAAAGTAGATAACAAATAATAAAAATAGTAAAATTTATTGAGGGGGTATTGTAGATTCATCTAATAACGGATGGAACTGAGGTTGAGAGAGAAAAGGAAGATGGGGGTAAAGATGATGATCTTGAAGTTATAAATGGATCAAGAAAAAGAAATCTTAAAGATAAAAGACTTGACAACAAAAATAAGATTAAATAAAAGGTTGATGGAATAAATGCTTCGTTAGAAGCAATTGAGGCTACATAAATGAACAAGACTAATATTCCTCCTAAAAAAATAAGAAATAAGATATAAGAAAATCAGAAAGAAAATCTTGATAAACCTAATGTAACGGAAATAAGCAAAGTTTGGATAAGAAGAATTAATCCTATGGCTAAGGGGTGTGAAAGCTGTGTAAATAAAATTGAAAATCTTAGGAGTATAGGAAGAGTTAATAAAAGGATAACAGAGAACAGTTTAAGATAAAATATTAATTTTGGGAATTAAAGATAAAGAAGTTTCTTTTTCTCTGAAGTTTTAAGAAAAGAATTTTCATTATTGGTTTACAAGACCAAAGTTTTGTTATAAACTATTAAAACTAACTCTAATTAATGATAAATTTTAATTTATTGACAATGTTTATTTCTGTAAGTATAATTTTTTGTGGATTATGAAGGTTTATTTCTTATCATAAACATTTATTGAATTCTTTGTTAAGTCTTGAGTTTATGATGTTAGGTATTTTTTGGTTACTAAGGATTAGTATATCTATAGTTGGTAATGAAATTTATATTGGTTTATTTTTTCTAACTTTAGTAGTTTGTGAAGGTGCTTTGGGCTTATCTTTACTAGTTTTAGTTGTTCGTAGCCATGGCAATGATTACTTTAAAAGATTTAGTGTTTTAGAGTGTTAAAATTTCTGTTACCTGTTATTGTATTGATAAAATATAAAGATAATTGAAGCTTAGTTCAAATAGGTTTAGGTTTAGTTAGTTGTTTTGTTGGGGTAAATTGTCTTCATTATGTATATATACATAGATTAGGATTTAACCTAGGAATGGATTATATTTCTTATATCATAATTTATTTGAGTGTATGGGTTATATACATGATTATTTTGGCTAGGAGCAAGGTAAAAGAAACTAAAAATTTTTTTCCTATATTTATTACTGTAAACTTATTTTTGTTGTTAAGGTTGATGGTTACTTTTTCTTCGATGAATTATTTATTGTTTTATATTAGTTTTGAGGTTTCTTTAATTCCAACTTTGATTTTAATTTTAGGGTGAGGTTACCAACCTGAACGTATTCAAGCTGGAGTTTATATGCTTTTTTATACTTTAACTTTATCTTTACCATTATTAGGATCTCTGCTGTACTTAAGTTTCAATGAAGGGAGATTAATTATTTTACTAATAAAGCCTTTTATAAGAACTAGTTATGGTTATATAATTTGGTACTTTTCTAGTGTGATAGCTTTTTTAGTAAAGTTGCCTATATATATATTTCATCTATGGTTGCCAAAGGCTCATGTTGAGGCACCGGTTGCTGGTTCTATAATTTTAGCTGGGGTCCTATTAAAATTAGGGGGATACGGATTAATTCGTGTTTTAATTTTATTCCAGAAAGTTAGGATGAAATTTTCCTGATTATGAGTTAGGATCAGACTTTTAGGAGGTGTGATTGTTAGCTTAATGTGCTTGCGTCAAGTTGATATAAAATCTTTAATTGCCTATTCATCAGTAGTTCATATAAGTCTTGTCTTGTGCGGGTTAATAATTTTTAGTTGATGGGGTTTAATGGGAAGAGTAGTAGTCATGGTTGGTCATGGACTATGTTCTTCAGGTCTTTTTTGTCTAGCAAATATAGTATACGAGCGTGTTGGAAGTCGTAGTCTTTTTATTAGAAAGGGAATACTGAGTTTTATACCGAGAATAGGACTATGATGATTCTTGTTAAGGGTTAGAAATATAGCGGCGCCTCCTTCTTTAAATTTGCTTGGTGAAATTAATCTTATCATTAGTTTAATTAGATGGAGGAAACTAAGCATATGAGGTTTAGCGTTTTTATCTTTTTTTAGAGCAAGATATACTCTTTATATGTACAGTTTAAGTCAACATGGGGTTTTCTTTACAGGGTTATATTCATGTAGATCAGGAAAAGTTCGTGAATATTTAGTGTTGTTTTTGCATTGATTTCCTTTAAATATACTTATTTTAAATGTAAATTTAATTAATGGGGTTTAATTGTTTATAGAAGTTAGTAGTTTTTGAATTTACTAAAAAACAATGGTTTGAGGTATACGTATACATATTGTTAGAATACTATTTTTAGGTTTAAGTTCTTTTTTTTGTGGGTTATTTTTTTTTATTAAGGCTTTTAACGGGGAGTCTGATGTAGTTGAATGAGAAATTATTTCTTTGAATTCTTCGTCTATTTGTTTTGTGATAATCTTTGATTGAATTTCTATGCTGTTCATAGCATTTGTCTTATTGATTTCTAGGAGTGTAATATATTACAGGGGAAGATATATAAGTGAAGATAAGAATTTTAATCGGTTTATATATCTTGTTTTAGCTTTTGTGTTTTCTATAGTAATAATAGTTTTGAGACCTAATCTTATTAGTATTCTTTTAGGGTGAGATGGCCTAGGTCTTGTGTCTTATGCTCTTGTTATTTTTTACCAGAATGAAAAGTCTGCTAATGCTGGAATATTAACTGTACTGTCTAATCGTGTAGGAGATGTAGCTATTTTGTTAAGTATTGGTTTAATAATAAGATTGGGGAGGTGAAATTTTTTATATTACAGGTATTATATTATAGATAATGATTGAGTAATAATGAAATTTTTAGTAATATTGGCGGCAATAACTAAAAGAGCTCAAATTCCATTTTCAGCTTGATTACCAGCAGCCATGGCTGCTCCGACGCCAGTTTCAGCTTTAGTTCATTCATCGACTCTTGTAACAGCCGGTGTTTATCTTATAATTCGTTTTAGACCTGCTTTAGAAAGATCTAGGGTTCAGAGGGGTCTATTAATTATTTCTTGTTTGACTATATTTATAGCGGGATTGGGTGCTAACTTTGAGTGTGATTTAAAGAAAATTATTGCTTTATCAACTTTAAGTCAATTAGGAGTAATATTGAGTATTTTAGCTTTAGGTTATCCTGACCTTTCCTTTTTTCATCTTTTAAGGCATGCTTTATTTAAGGCTTTATTGTTTATGTGTGCAGGAGTTTTAATTCATAGTGTAAGAAATTACCAAGATATTCGTTGTATGGGTTGTTTAGTAAAATTCATGCCTTTAAGAGTTTCCTATATAATAGTAGCGAACTTAGCTTTATGTGGATTTCCGTTTTTAGCTGGGTTTTATTCTAAAGATATAATTCTAGAAATTGCTTTTTTAAGGTGAATTAATTTTATTTCCTTAATTTTATATGTTATAGCTACAGGTTTAACTGTAAGTTACACTCTTCGTTTAGTTTACTTTAGACTTAGAGGAAGATTTAATTTAGGGTTTTTAACGAATGTGAGGGATGAGGACAGAATTATAACGAATTCGATGACTTTATTAGGTTTTAGGGCTGTAATTATGGGATCTATTTTATCTTGATTATTATTTCCTGAGCCTTATATAATTTGTTTAAGGAGTTTAATAAAAAATTTAGTAGTTTTAGTAAGAATTTTAGGTGGGGGATTAGGTTATATGTTGAACTTAGTGAATGTAAGCTATAATTTAAGATCTTTAAATAATTACGGGTTTGTTGTTATATCAGGTTCTATATGATTTATGCCTTTTTTAAGAACTAAGAATATAAGAAAAGTATATTTAAACAGAGGAGAAAATATAGAAAAATTAATAGATAAAGGTTGATATGAATATTTAGGGTCTCAAGGTTTATATTATTGTTTTTCGAAGTTATTTTATGTTTTAAATGATCTCCAAGTGAACAGTATTAAAGTTTTTATGAAAATATTTATTGTAAGTGTAGTGATTTTATTATTTTTCTTCTTTGTTTAAATTTATATAATTCATATATTAGAATATTGTGTTGAAGCCACAAAAGAGGTTAAGTAACCTGTAAATAACTTAAATAGTTTATAAAAAATATAAATTTGTGGCGTTTAAGATGTAAGTTTTTACTTTAAGTAGTTTTTAGAAAAAATAATTTCAGCTTTGCAACGAAAATGCAATGTGTTATAAATTACACTACAAAAACGAGGAATACAAACGGAATTTAACCGCTAATAGAAAGTTAGAAGCTTTCTGTTTTGGCATAAGTACTCCTTCTTGATAGGAAAAGTAGTTTCAATTTTATCATTAACAGTGATATACCTCTATTTTGGTTTCTATCAAAATTAGAAGGCAGGAAGCCTAAGGGTTAGGTCGAAACTAAATGCAAATATTCGCTTTCTAATCTGTTTAGGTGGCAAAACCAGTTAAAAGATAACTCTTTATGAATGCAACTCATATGTCATAAGTATTGACTATGGTCTTTATGATCATTCTAGGGCTCCTTGGGATCATTCGTAGTAGAGTCCTAGAAGAAGAATAAATATAAATGTAAGTCTTGTGAAGAGTCAGGAAAAAACGTTTGTTAGGTTAAACGTAGAGGCGATTGGAAGGATAAGAGTAATTTCAACGTCAAAAATTAGGAAGATAACTGCAATTAAAAAAAATCGTAAGGAAAACGGAAGCCGAGCTGATCCTTTAGGATCAAAGCCACATTCATAGGGGGAGTTTTTTTCTCGGTCTATAACTGTTTTTTTTGCTAGAACGCTTGATAGAGCTATAACTAGGAAAGCGATGAAAAACGTAAGGATAGAAATTATTAGAACTACAAAAATTACTTTCTCTAAATGTTTGTTTTAGTCCTTTTGATTGGAAGTCAAATATACGTGATATACTAAGAAAGTTAGCCACCTCATCAGTAAATGAAAATGTAAAGGAATAGTCATACTACATCCACAAAGTGTCAGTATCAGGCTGCGGCCTCGAAGCCTAAGTGATGGTTGGATGAAAAATGGCATTTATAAAGTCGTAAGAAGCAGATGGAAAGGAATCTTGTACCGATAATAACATGAAGACCATGGAAACCAGTGGCTACAAAAAAAGTTGATCCAAATACAGAGTCCGCGATGGTAAAAGGCGCTTCAAGATACTCAAAGGCTTGGAGGAGAGTAAAGTAGACTCCTAGAATAAGAGTTAGTCCAAGTCTCTGGATTGCTTGGCTATGGTTGGATTCTATAATTGCGTGGTGGGCCCATGTTACTGTCGCTCCGGAGGATAGTAAAATGGTTGTATTTAGAAGAGGAATTTGGAAAGGGTTAAATGGTTGAATCCCTAAAGGGGGCCAGTATATACCGATTTCGATTGTTGGGGATAACCTTCTATGAAAAAAAGCTCAAAAAAAGGAGAAAAAAAATAATACTTCAGAAAGAATAAATAAAATTATTCCTCATCGTAGTCCCTTTATAACTATCGCTGTATGAAGTCCTTGGTAAGTTCCTTCTCGAGTTACGTCTCGTCATCATTGGACTATAGTTAAGATTGTAGTAACAAATCTTAGAAGAAGAAGGTTCATGTTGTACTGGTGGAATCATTTAACAAGTCCTGTTGTTAGCATTATAGCTCTAATTGAGCCAGTTAAAGGTCAAGGGCTTATGTCTACTAAATGGTAAGGGTGAAAACCGTGAGTTGATGTCATTAGTTAATTTCTCTTGTGTAAAGAGTTCTTAGTACTGCAAATACATAAGATTGAATAATTGCGACAGCAGATTCTAAAATTAGGAGAAGTACTTGTGCTGAAAGAAGAAGAAGCACTAAAAAAGTAGATAAAGCAGGGCCAGTTCCTCCTAATAGAGTGAGAAGTAAATGACCGGCGATTATATTCGCAGCTAAACGAACTGCTAGTGTTCCAGGTCGGATAATGTTTCTGATAGTTTCAATTAGTACTATAAAGGGTATGAGAGCTGCAGGAGTTCCTTGAGGAACTAAGTGGGCAAACATATGTTTTGTGTGGCGAATTCATCCAAATAATATCAGTGTAAATCATAGTGGGAGGGACAGAGATAGGGTTATTGCTATATGCCTTGATCTAGTGAATACGTAAGGCAAAAGTCCTAAGAAGTTATTAAATACAATAAGAGAAAAAACTGATACAAAGAGAATCGTTCTACCAATATGAGAGGGAAGAAGTAGAGCTTTAAACTCTTTATGTAAAGTAAGGTTAATCTTCCTTCATAATATTGATCACCGAGTGGGTGAAGCTCAGTAGATGTAAGGAATGAAAAGTAATCCTAAGACTGTAGATGCTCAATTAGTTGATAGGCCGAGTACTCTTGAAGAAGGTTCAAAAATTGAAAATAAGTTTGTTATAATGTTCAGGGTTTAAAGTGGATATCTGGTTTTTTTAGAGCATGGTCTTTTTTTTCGAAAGGTCTAATAAAATAGTTTATTATGAAAAATAATGACAGAATAAACAGGAAAAAGAAAAATAATATTAGTCAGTAGAGGGGGGCTATCTGAGGCATTAAGAAATATCTAGAAGATGATTTATGCATGACAAACATATGTTATAAACTTAACTAATTTCTTAACTAGAAGTAGTCGTTATACTATTTTAGATTTAAAAGATCTACACTTCCTTTCAGTCATCTAGTTAGTCTTCTGTTGATAGGGAAATTCAATTTAGAAAGGAGTCAATAAAGGTTCTTTCAATTACAATTGGTATAAATCTATGGTTTGCTCCACAAATCTCTGAACATTGACCATAAAATAATCCGGGCCGGTAAATTAAAAATCTTGTTTGGTTTAGCCGTCCAGGAATGGCGTCTGCTTTAACACCTAAAGAAGGCACTGTTCATGAGTGAATAACGTCTGCAGCCCTAATTAAGACTCGAATTTGAGTATTAAATGGAAGAACGGTTCGGTTATCAACATCTAATAGGCGGAATCTCGATTCTGTAAGTTCGTTAGATGGAACCATGTAGGAATCAAACTCTAAATGTAAGAAGTCAGAGTATTCATATCTTCAGTATCATTGGTGGCCAACGGTTTTGAGAGTAAGAGAAGGAGAATTTACTTCATCAAGAAGATAAAGGAGTCGTAGCGACGGTAGGGCAATAAAAATCAGGATAAGAGCTGGAATAGAAGTTCAAATTACTTCAATGGGCTGATTTTCTAGTATATAGCGGTTAATAAAAGAATTAAAGAATAAGGTTGATATTATATATCCTACGAAAGCTACAATTAATACTAAGACGATTATAATGTGGTCATGGAAGAAAATTAATTGTTCTATTAGGGGTGAAGCACTATCTTGGAGGCTTAAGTATGCTCATGTTGCCATAAGTTTCTAAAAGAAATTTATATTTCTTGGTAGGGGCTTAAATCCTATACATATTATCTGCCATTTTAGAAGCTAGTAATTAATGGGATTTCCATGTAAGAGTGATCAGCTGGGGGGTAAGAGTGTTTTCATTCAATAGAAGATGGGAGGAAAGGTGAAAATACAACCGGTCGGTTAGATACAAAAGCTTCTCAGGTAATTATAAGGAAGCCAAGGGCTGCTACGAACGAAATTATTGACCCAAGCGAAGAAATAATATTTCATGTCGCGTATGCGTCAGGGTAGTCAGAGTAACGTCGTGGTATTCCATTTAATCCCAGGAAATGCTGAGGGAAGAATGTTATATTAACCCCGATAAATGTCACTGTGAAGTGTATTTTTAGTCACTTAGGGTTTAGGGAGAATCCTGTTATTAAAGAGAATCAGTGTGTAATACCGGCAAAGATTCCGAACACTGCTCCTATAGAAAGAACGTAGTGAAAATGAGCTACTACATAATAAGTATCGTGAAGAATAATATCAATTGAGGAGTTTGCTAAAACTACTCCTGTTAATCCACCAACTGTAAAGAGAAAAATAAATCCTAGAGCTCATAATAATGATGGAGAAAAATTTAATTGTGTTCCATGAAGTGTTCTTAGTCATCTAAAAATTTTAATTCCTGTAGGGATGGCAATAATTATAGTTGCGGAAGTAAAGTATGCTCGAGTATCAACGTCCATCCCTACTGTAAACATGTGGTGAGCTCAAACTACAAACCCTAAAATCCCAATGGCTAGCATAGCATAGATTATACCTAGCGTCCCAAATGACTCTTTTTTTCCTGATTCTTGTCTTACAATATGGGAGATCATACCAAATGCTGGTAAAATTAGAATATAAACTTCAGGGTGGCCAAAGAATCAAAATAGATGTTGGTAAAGAACAGGGTCACCTCCTCCAGCAGGGTCAAAGAAAGAGGTATTTAGATTACGGTCAGTTAAAAGTATAGTAATAGCTCCTGCTAAAACTGGAAGAGATAGAAGGAGAAGAATAGCAGTAATAAACACTGCTCAGACAAATAAAGGTATTTGGTCTATTGTTATTCCGTAAGACCGTATATTAATTACAGTTGTTATAAAGTTTACGGCTCCAAGAATTGATGAAACTCCTGCTAAATGAAGTGAAAAAATCCCCAGATCTACAGACGCTCCTGCATGAGCAATAGCAGCTGCCAGAGGAGGGTAAACTGTTCATCCAGTACCAACACCTCTTTCTACTATACTTCTTGTAAGAAGAAGAGAGAGCGATGGTGGAAGAAGTCAAAATCTTATGTTATTTATACGTGGGAAAGCTATATCAGGTGCTCCTAATATAAGAGGAACTAGTCAGTTCCCAAATCCTCCAATTATAATTGGCATAACTATAAAGAAAATTATTACAAAGGCGTGAGCTGTTACTACAACATTGTAAATTTGATCATTACCAATAAGTCTTCCTGGTTGACTTAATTCTGCTCGAATAATTAATCTTAAAGATGTACCTACTATCCCAGCTCAGGCTCCAAAAATAAAATATAATGTACCAATATCTTTATGATTTGTTGAAAATAGTCATCGTTGCAT